TATAATTAAAGGATTGAGGCTAATCAGGATAGGTAAATTAAAATTTATTTTAGGTAATCAGGATTAAAACTAATAAGTAATTTTATCGCGGGCCGAGCATTATGTTTATATTACTTATTTTAAATGTAATGGGTCTAGGTTACTAATAGTAGAGGGGTTACTAACAAATTACTGAAAACTAAGTTGTAACTTAAAAAAAAATTACTAATTATAAATTGGTTAAATTAATTATTTATTTTTTTTATTTTTCAGTAAAGTAATAAAACTTGTTTAAGAAGGCATATAAGAGAATTTTAAAATAAGGAAAATAATGAAAAATTAAAGACCGTATAAAGACCCTTTATGTAATTTTATTTTTTCTTTAAAATAAAAATATGACTTGTATTGGGTATTTGTTTAAACTAATTGATAAATAATTTTAACCTTAAAGGGTTGTGTTGTCTATAGATTATATTAAAATTAACGAGCTTAAAGTTTTATAAAATACCTATAAATTTATTAAAATAGCTGTAAGGTTTTGTTTATAGTAGATGCTTAAAATTTAACTAAGGACTATATGAGACACTTTAGAAATAAGAAAAATAATGAAGAACTAAAAATTTTTATGAATTATTAGATAAATTTTCTTCATTTGATTTTATAAAAAGATGGCCTAGGCCATCTGAAATAAATACAGGTAGTTAAGGATAATGTATATTTAAATATTATATATGGTAAAAAAATATATATAATATACCCCCAATAAGTAGTGATCGGAACCCTTCCGATCACTACTTATTGAGGGGTATACAAAATATAGGCCTATTAGAATAGACCTGTATAAATAGGGTAGTTATTGCCCCTATATAAATCCTTAGGATAATATCAGATATATTATGTTATAAATTATATATATTTAACCTATATAATTTATAATATAATATATCTGGTATAATACAACTAATTTACAAAGTTGAGTTAAATGATTAATTACTGAATTCAACTATAGGTTAAAATTAAAATAGTTTTCCGGAAAACTATTTTAATTTTCCGAGCGCCGTTTTTAAACCTACTTATACAAGATAAATTATTTTGAAGCTGTTAATATAAAATTAATTTATTAGGATAATAGTATATCTTGTAATAAGTGGGCTTAACAAGTATAGGGTGTGAGAAAGTGTGTTACACTTTAAATTTTTATGATAATTATATTAAGAAGTAAGTGTATCCTTATTAATAATTATTAAAAGTTAAGTAAAGCTTATTAAATTTACGGGAAATATAAATTGGTGCTTTATATTAATAGATAAATATTCTTCATCTAATAATATAAAAAGTATAATAACATAAAATTTTTAGGTAAAAATAGTTTAATTAAAATGTTGAATTGTGGTTTCAAAGATATAATATATTTTTTACTATGAGAATTAAACACCTTTTAGTTATATATAGTGGTTTGTTGGGAGGTTTATCTGTTTTGATAGCTGGACTTTCTATAGTTTTAATCTATAACTCTAAAATGTATTTGGTTGAGTGGGTTTTTATGAGGGATTTTGGGGTTAACATTAGATTACCTTTTATTATAGATTCATTAGGGGTGTTTTACTCCTCTGTTGTGTTATTAATTTCTTGTAGGGTTATATTTTACTCCGAAAAATATATAGAGTTAGATATTTTTAAAGTGCGGTTTAGGAAACTAGTTTTACTATTTGTGTTTTCAATAAACTTATTAATTTTCATCCCCCATATGATGTGTCTATTAATTGGGTGAGACGGGCTAGGATTGACCTCATTTTTATTAATTATTTATTATCAAAATGCTAAGTCCCTTTCTGCTGGTCTATTTACCCTACTAAGTAATCGTATTGGGGATGTTTTAATTTTATTTAGAATTGGATTAACCTTAAATCAAGGTCATTGATTAATTCCTGCTATATGATTAGATGGTTGGATAGGGTTATTTTTAGGATTTTTGGTTATACTCGCAGCTATAACTAAAAGGGCCCAAACCCCCTTTTCAAGATGATTACCTGCAGCGATAGCTGCTCCAACCCCTGTTTCTGCGCTGGTTCACTCCTCTACCCTAGTAACTGCAGGTGTTTTTATTATTATTCGGTTTTACAGGTTTTTGTGTGATATCTATATATTTAATTTTTGTTTATTAATAGTGGGTAGGGTGACCATAGTAATTTCTGGATCTTGTGCACTGGTTGAATGTGATTTTAAAAAAGTAATTGCACTATCAACATTAAGACAATTAGGGGTGATGATATCTTCTCTAGGTCTCGGTATACCTATATTAGCTTACTTCCACTTAGTCACCCATGCTCTATTTAAATCTTTACTTTTTTTGTGTGCTGGGGCGGTTATTAGGGTTAATAATCATTCTCAGGATTTACGAGGGCTAGGTAATGTATTTTTTCAAACTCCAGTAATTTGTAGTAGAGTGTTGTTGGCTAATATAGCTTTGTGTGGGTTACCATTTATAGCGGGGTTTTATTCGAAGGACTTAATTATTGAAATAAGTTTTCAGGGATCTTTTAATTTATTGATTGTAAGGTTTTATGTTTTGGGGGGGGTACTAACAGCACTCTACTCTTTGCGGGTTATAATTTATGTGGTTTGGGGTGGAAGTCTTAATAAAAGGTTTCAACAAATTAATGATGAAGAAAATAAATTTAAATACCCTTTATTAGGTTTAAGATTGTGGGCTGTTGTAGGGGGGGCTTTAATTAACTGGGGGTTTATCACCCCTTTAATTGAACCTATTTTAAGGGTTAACCTTAAATGAATAATGACCAGGTGTGTTTTGTTAACCCTTAGTTTAGGAACTGTTTATATTTACTTCAATAAAACAGGTATTTTTTCGATAATTAATGGATTTAATTATATGGGGAGGTCTATATGGTTTTTAGATATAATAACTACTCAAGGGTTAATCCCTTGATTCCTTCATACTAGGCACAAAAAAGCTAAATTAATTGACCACGGGTGGGTAGAATTATTAGGCCCACAAGGGGTTTTTAGGGGATTGAATTTTAGGTTTAATAAATTATATAAAGGTAGGACTGCTAAGTTTAGGGTTTTTATAAGATTGATAACTATTTTAATAATCTTAATATTAATTCAAATTTTATAGTTGTTTTTATAGCTTAACTTTAAAGTATTACATTGAAGAAGTAAAGATAATAATTATTTGAAAACACTCACTTATAGTAAATATATTACGTTAGGTTTTCATCCTAAAATAGTGGAAGCACTAAGTGCACAAATGGTAATTTACAATAAAATATTAATTTTGGGGATTAAAAATCAATTAATTTTGTCATTTGATGGTTTAAAATTACTTTTTAGTATAAAGTGTATATTTATTTTCCAAATAAAAGGTTTAGTAATAAAAAAGTAGTAATATAAGCTAAAGCTAAGCTATTGGGCTCATAACCCAAATATAACGTAAAGTTTATTACTATTAGTTTGATTCTAGCTATTGAATTAACTTTACAAAATATTACACATGCAAATTTTGTGAACCCTCCCCCAAAACTTTAAAATACATATACTATTAAAAATATTATAATAGTTGCCTGCAGTGTTGAGATCTTAATAATCTAAGAAATTAGGAAAAGGAGATTTGTAAGAGAATTGATAAAATTTGTGCCAGCAATCGCGGTTATACAAAAGATTCAAGTTAATATTGATGGAATTTGCTTTGTTAAAATTAAAGTAATAGATAGGTTTAATTTTCTTTTCAAGTAAAAACATAATGATAAGCGAAAGTGAGGGTATAAACAAGGATTAGATACCCTTTTATTCCTCATAGTAAACTAATTTCCGGGTACTAAAAACTTTTGTTTAAAACTCAAAGAATTTGGCGGTAATCTAACCAATCAGGGGAACCTGTCCTTTAATTCGATAATCCCCGTTTAATTACCCTATCTTATAAAGGTCTGTGTACTGCCGTCGTAAGCTTACCCTGTAAAGGATAGTGAGCCTTATCATAAATTGAATTAAGTCAGGTCAAAGTACAGCTAATGATAGGGGAGAGATGGGTTACATATCTTAAAGGAATCTTCTAAAATTAATTTGTTGGTTTTAGAAGGTGGACTTGATAGTAATTTCTAAATAAAATTTGGGGATGAATTTGGCTATTCTAGATTGTGTACATATCGCCCGTCGCTCTCCCTGAAAAGGGAGATAAGTCGTAACATAGTGGGTGTATCGGAAGCTGCACCTCAAATTAAAACAATTAGTTGTATTCCACTTACACTGGGAATTTTTGTATTTATACATAATTTGAATTATTAGGGTGACAGGTTTTTAGCTGAGTTTTGAAAACTTATAGAATGGGTTAATTCCCCATAAAAATCTTAATGGAAAGCCAATTAATGGCGCTTTTTTGTTAAAAAAGAATTAGCTTATAAGCTCCTTTAGGTTTAAATAAAATCTTAGTTAAGTAATAACATATTTTTGTCAAGAATAAATTACTATATGTGTAGTAGGTTTTAATGTCTCAACTCTCTCCATTATTTTGAAGGCTGGTGTTTTATTTTCCATTAGGTTTTATACTAAGTATTTTTGTTATTTTTTGATGACATCAGGTCCCCATGTTTAACAGGGGTTTTATAAATGTAAAAAGAAATTTTATTTGTTGGCGATGGTTATAAGGTGGCTGATTTAAAGCGAAAAATTGTAAATTTTTTTATAGATATGTTCTCTTCTTATAATTTATAAAGTAGTGTAATTGCACATTATTTTTTGATAATAGTAGTATGGGTTTGTTCCTATTTTTATAAATGTTAATATGGGTTAGAATAATAATTACTTTTAGATTGGGGTTTTCTATAGTTATAGCAGCTACCCCTCTTTCTTTAGGATTATGAATTTTATTTTTAAGAATAATAATTTCAATCTTAGTTTACTATGTCACATTTAGTTGAGTTTCTTTTCTTATTTTTTTAATTTATGTTGGGGCTTTACTGGTAATATTTAGTTATTTTTCTGCAATCCAACCAAATAATTTTATTGAATTAGGAAAAATGATTGGTTGTTTTAATTTTGCAATATTTTTAATAGATTTCCCTTTTTGTAGGGTAAGGGTTACTCCATTAAGGTTTTTAAGTGGAAACTGTTTAAGGTTAACCTCTATTTATCTCCCTAGAAATATAAGGGTTATTTTATTAGTGATTTATATTTTATCTATCACTTTAGTAAGGGTAGTAAAAGTTTCCTCCTCTACTAAAGGTCCTCTACGGCCGTTTTTATATGTCTACTCTTTATCGAAAAAATCATGAATTAATTAAAATTATTAATAATAGGGTTATTGATTTACCAGCCCCTTGCAACCTTTCTATTTGGTGAAATATAGGCTCTATATTAGGGTTATGTTTGGTTATTCAAATTTTGACAGGGTTGTTTTTATCTATACACTATGAGAGGGATACAACTTTAGCTTTTAGATCTGTAGCACACATTATACGTGATGTTAACTATGGTTGGCTGTTACGAAGATTACATACTACAGGTGCATCTGTGTTTTTTATTTGTCTATATCTACATATTGGGCGAGGAATTTATTATGGATCATACACACAAACGGAAACATGAAATATTGGTGTTGTTTTACTATTATTAAGAATAGCTACTGCATTTTTAGGTTATGTGTTACCTTGGGGTCAAATAAGGTTTTGGGGGGCTACTGTTATTACAAACCTATTATCTGCAATCCCATATATTGGGGGAGGTTTAGTCCAATGACTTTGAGGAGGGTTTTCAATTGATAATGCAACTTTAGTACGGTTTTTCGCATTTCATTTTATTTTACCTTTTATTATTTGTGCGTTTAGCTTAATTCACCTATTATTTTTACATAGAAGGGGGTCTAATAATCCTTTGGGTTATAATTCCGATTACTTAAAAGTGCCTTTTCACCCTTATTATACTTTAAAAGATATTTGTGGGTTTTGTTTTATTTTTGTTATGTTAGGCTGGTTGGTTTTGTTTACACCTAACTTATTAGGTGATCCGGATAATTTTATTCCTGCGAATCCATTGGTGACACCTCCTCACATTAAACCTGAGTGGTATTTTTTGTGGGCATATGCAATTTTACGATCAGTTCCTAATAAATTAGGAGGGGTTATTATATTGTTTTTAGCTGTTTTAATTCTCTTTATCCTACCTGTTAGGTTCTTACAAAGGACCCGGGGAAACCAGTTTAATATATTGAGACAGGTATGTTTTTGAGTTTTAATTTCTGATTTTTTCCTTCTAACTTGGGTTGGGATATGCCCTGTTGAGGCACCTTACGTTTTATTAGGTCAAATCACCTCTAGAGTTTATTTTCTTTATTACATAATAACCCCTATTATTTGTGGAGGATGAAGGGGTAGATTATATTTTTTTAAAGGGGATTATTAACTTAAGATATGTTGTTGTGGCAGATTAGTGCAATAAACTTAAGATTTATAAATAGAGTTATCTCTCGACACCAATGCTCAGTTGTTTTATTATTCATATTTTATCTTGTTATTTAATAGCTTTACTAAGAATAGCTTTTTTTACCTTACTAGAACGTAAATTATTAGGTTATTTTCAGTTACGTAAGGGACCAAATAAAGTAGGGGTTCTGGGACTTGGTCAGCCCTTCGCTGATGCGTTAAAATTGTTTAGTAAAGAACACTCAAAACCTAGGTTATCTTTATGGGGCCCATTTATATGTGCCCCCGTGTTTGGTTTAGGGTTAGCTTTATTAACGTGAAGACTTTATCCCCATAGGAGGCCAAGCAGATTTTTTTTTTTTGGTATTTTATTTTTTTTATGTGTTTCTAGAATAAACGTTTATAGAGTTTTAATGGCGGGTTGAATATCTAATTCAAAATACTCTTTATTAGGCTCATTGCGGGGGGTTGCTCAAACTATCTCGTATGAGGTCAGAATAACATTAATTCTAATTTCTGTTCTCATTTTTTTAAATACATATTGTTTAAGTGAAATAACTTTACTGCAATGGATACCTAAAGGGGTTTTGTGTCTCCCTGTTATAGTGATTTGGTTTATTAGTATACTAGCAGAAACTAATCGAACACCTTTTGATTTTGCCGAAGGAGAATCTGAATTAGTATCAGGGTTTAATACAGAGTACAGGGGAAATTTATTTGCTTTAATTTTTATAGCAGAATACACAAATATTCTTGGGGTTAGTTTTGTTACAAGGAGTTTATTTATAATAAGAAGGGGTATAGGGACATGACTTGTTGATATACAGTTAATTTTTTGAACACTATTTTTTTCTATTTTATTTATTTGAGTTCGAGCTACATTTCCACGAATACGGTATGATCGGTTAATAAGGTTAGCTTGAATCAGAATTTTACCCTTTGCTCTTAGACTTTTATTTTTTTTTATTTTCTTTTTTTTTATCTAAAAATGTGTCACCTAAATAAGGTTGATAATATGCGATGACTATTTTCTACGAATCATAAAGATATTGGTACTTTATATTTTATTTTAGGGGTTTGGGCAGGTTTGGTAGGGATATCTATAAGGGTGATTATTCGGGTTGAATTAGGTCAACCCGGTTCTTTTTTAGGTAATGATCAAATTTATAATGTGATTGTTACTGCACATGCGTTTTTAATAATTTTTTTTTTAGTAATACCCATTTTAATTGGTGGATTTGGTAACTGATTAATTCCTCTTATATTAGGAAGGCCGGATATGGCTTTTCCTCGTTTAAATAATATAAGGTTTTGGTTATTACCCCCTTCTTTAATTTTATTAATCTCTTCTAGAGTAGTAGAACAAGGTATTGGGACGGGTTGAACAATATACCCCCCTTTAGCAGGTAATATAGCTCACTCGGGGGGGTCTGTAGATTTAGGAATTTTTTCTCTTCACTTAGCCGGGGTTTCTTCAATTTTAGGGGCGCTAAATTTTATTACCACTATTATTAATATACGTTGAGAAGGGTTACGATTGGAACGAATACCTTTATTTGTATGGTCAGTTAAGATCACAGCAGTATTACTTTTATTATCTATACCTGTTTTAGCAGGAGGGATTACTATGTTATTAACAGATCGTAATTTTAATACTTCTTTTTTTGATCCTTCCGGGGGAGGGGATCCTGTTCTTTTTCAACACTTATTTTGGTTTTTTGGGCACCCTGAAGTCTATATTTTAATTTTGCCTGGATTTGGAATTATTTCTCATTTGGTCGCGCACTACTCTTCTAAAACAGAACCTTTTGGGGTATTAGGTATAATTTATGCCATATTAGGTATTGGGGTATTAGGATTTATTGTTTGGGCTCACCATATATTTACAGTTGGAATAGATGTGGATACTCGGGCTTACTTTACTGCAGCGACAATAGTGATTGCGGTCCCTACTGGAATTAAAATTTTTAGTTGACTGGCTACTATTTATGGGTCTAAGATTAAATATGAAGTGCCTATACTATGGGTAATAGGTTTTATTTTTTTATTTACTGTGGGGGGTTTAACAGGGATTGTCTTAGCTAACGCATCATTGGATGTTATAATACATGATACTTACTACGTTGTAGCCCATTTTCATTATGGTGTGATTTATACCTTATTTTAAATAAAAAAGCTTACATAAACATGGATACCACATGCTTTTAACCTATATAAGAGTAGGTTAACTAACCTGATACAATCTATTTAATAAAACTTACATAATTTGGTTTATAAAATATAGAGATTGCAGGACTTATAATTAAGTGTGGGAATATATAATAAGAAATAAATAAACTTAGAGTTTGGAGACCTAATTAATAAATAGGTTAAAATAATTAATTATTTTAGAGCCTTATGATAAAAAATATCATGTAGGGTTCGGGGAAAGGTTTTATACCTATTCCACTATTAAGTATGGGGGCAGTATTTTCAGTATTTGCAGCATTTAGTCATTGATTTCCACTAATAAGAGGGTTAACACTCCATAAACAATGGATAAAAGCCCACTTTTTCCTTATATTTTTTGGGGTAAATATTACTTTTTTTCCCCAACATTTTTTAGGATTAAGAGGAATACCTCGACGGTATTCGGATTACCCTGATAGGTTTGCTACATGAAATATTGTTTCATCAATTGGGGCTATAATTTCAACTTTTTCCTTATTGTATTTTATATTTATTTTATGAGAGGCTTTTAGATCTCAACGAGGGGTAGTATTTTCAAATTTTATAGAAGGGAGGCTCGAATGAAGTAATGCTCTTCCATTAGATTTCCATAATTTGTCAGAGAGAGGGTTAATTTTTAAAGGTAAAGGTTAATTATAGAATAAAAATATTTATTTATAATAAGTAATATAATAATTTGTTTTCGGCACAAATAAAGGGGTAAATCTCATTACTTTATAACTATAATTTGCCTGAAAAGCGGATAGTAGCATTGGTTTTGTAAATCAAAGGAGGAATAAATTTCTTTAGGCTATGTTATCAACTGTATTTTATTTGGGTCCTTTAATAAGGTTAATATCAATTTTATGTGTCAGGTTTCAACGGAAAAATATTTTTATAATTTTAATAGCTTTAGAGGCAATAATTTTAACTTTGATATTTGTTTTAGGTTTATCTTTTTATAGGGTCTCATGGGTTCACTTAAGCAGTATTTTATTTATTATGTCTTTTGGTGCTTGTGAATCAAGCTTAGGGTTGGCGTGTTTAGTAGCAATAATTCGCAGGTATGGTAATGACCGGGTAAGAAGGTTGAATTTAGTAAAATGTTAAAATTAGTTAGGTTAAATTTCTTTGCACTAAGGTTGTGTTCTTTTAATACGTGGTATTTGGTTGGGTTTTTAGGATTTTTAATAAGAATAAATTGTTTTTGTTTGATTTACTCCCCTATTAGTAGATTTTCTTATAGTTCTATTATGTTTAGGTTGGACAATATCAGGGTTAATTTAATTTGCTTAAGGGTGTGAATCTTTACTTTAATAGCTCTTAGGGGTCAAAAAATTTTCAATTTTAAGGGAGAGGGAAAAATATTTATAATTTTGATTTGTGTGTTAAATCTAAGGCTAATATTAACTTTTTCGATACAACACTTATTAGGGTTTTTTATTTTTTTTGAGGCTTCACTAATTCCCACTTTTTTATTAATTTTAGGGTGGGGTTATCAAACAGAGCGGATACAGGCCGGCCTTTATTTATTAATATATACGGTAATAGGGTCAATACCTTTATTAATTAGGTTGGTGAAAATATATAGGGTTAATATAAGGTTATCTATTATTTATAGGGGGATTTTATGAAATATGGATGTAAGGTATAGAATAGTAAGGTTTTGATGGATAATAAGGGTGTTGGCCTTTTTAATTAAAACCCCTTTATTTTTATTTCACCTATGATTACCAAAAGCCCATGTGGAGGCTCCTGTAAGGGGATCTATGATCCTGGCAGGTGTTTTATTAAAGCTAGGGGGGTATGGTTTGATTCGTGTTAGGAATTTAAATGATTTATTAAGAAGTAAAGTTTATATATTAGTAATTAGTGTAGCTTTAATTGGGGCTGTAAGAAGAAGATTAATTTGTTTTCGACAAACGGATATTAAATCCTTGATTGCGTATTCTTCTATTAGTCATATAGGTTTAGTAGTGTTAGGTATTATAAGGAAAACTCAAATAGGGTTAAATAGGGCGTTAACACTGATAATTGCACATGGACTTTGTTCATCTGGTTTGTTTTTTGTTAGAGGGGTTTTATATGATATTTTTGGTACTCGTAGGTTATTTTTAATAAAAGGGGTGTTAAGGGTATTTCCTATATTAAGAGTGTTAATTTTTAGGTTAGTGGCGGCTAATATAGCTGCCCCTCCCTCTATTAATTTATTCAGAGAAATTTTTTTAATTATAGTAACAATAGGTAGTTGGCCGTATAGGGTAAGGGCTTTATTCTTTATTAGATTTTTAGCTGCGGGGTATTCTATAATACTATATACTTCATTGAGACATAGAGGGGTATCCTCATACACTAATGAAATACTAATACCCAAAAGGTTAGAGTTGGTGATTTGTATATTCCACATTCTCCCATTATATTTATTAATTGTGTCTCCCACACTAATCTTTAGTACTTAGGCTTTATAGTTGGAAACAATATTAATTTGCAAAATTAAAGGAAGATTTAAATCTTAAAGTCTACAACAAATGTTAAATAAATAGGTTAGTTCAATTTGGGCCTATTGTATGGAGATTTTGTAATTACACAACCTAAAATAAATAAATTAAATTAAGTAAAATAAATTAAGTGAATATATATTTGAATTGTAAAAGAGAATATTTTAATTAAAAGTAATTTAAGTTTGTACCTTTTGTATCATGGTTAAACAATTAATCTTCGTATGATTTACCCCGAAATCTTATGAGCTATTTAGTATTTGTTAAGAACTAAACTATTAATGTTGAAATATTAATTTAAAAATACTAAATAGTGGCTACATACCAACCGCATAAGAAGATATCTGGTTTTTATATAATTAGACGGAAGTTTAGCTAACTAAAGGTTGAGAAAATGTATTGGGGATAAGCTCAATACAAGGTTTTATTTAAGAAAAACAATGTTAAAAATATAAACTTAAAAATGGGTTTTATACAATTAATATATTTTTATTAATTTTCTCTGGAGAAGTATTTAAAATAACAAAAAAAAATATAAAATTTTTAACAAATAAAGTTACTATAATTTATGTTTAAATTAGTATTTATAGATTTATTATCTTAAGATTAAAGTCTTAAAATATAATAAAGATAAATATAAGATAAAGAAACTCGACAAAAATGATTTATAACTGTTTATCAAAAACATTGCCTTTAGATTATCTATTAAAGGTTAGCCCTGCCCAATGAAATTTAAATGGCCGCAGAACATTAACTGTGCAAAGGTAGCATAATAATATGCCTCTTAATTAGGGGATCGTATGAATGGGTTTTTATAAATTAATTGTCTCTATCTTAAAAATAAAAATTAATCTTTAGGTGAAAAAGCCTAAATAATGTTAAAAGACAAGAAGACCCTATCGAGCTTTATATAAAAGGTAATTTAAAAATAAATTTAATTTCTGGAATATTTAGTTGGGGCAACTATGGAAATTATAAAAATTCCTAATTAAAATTGATTGGTAAATAAATTGAGCCTATTAAAGAGCAATAAATAAGCTACCGTAGGGATAACAGGCTTAACTTTCTCTAATAGTTCAAATTGAAGAGGAAAGTTGGTACCTCGATGTTGGCTTAAAATTTCCTCTAGGTGTAGAAGCTTAGGTAGGATGGTTTGTTCAACCATTAAATTTTTACATGAGCTGAGTTCAGACCGGCGTGAGCCAGGTCAGATTCTATCTTTAATCAATAATTTGTTATTAGTACGAAAGGACCATAATAAACTATAATATAGTAGTGCATATAAATATTTAAAAAATTAAACTAATTTAAAGGTTGGCAGATTAGTGTGTTTGATTTAGGATCAAATTATGGGGTAACCCACTTTTGTCATTTTAATTTAAGTAAGAATAACTAGTTTGCAATTAGTAAGTAGAAGATCTAACTGACAAAATAATAATATAAATCAAGGGTGATAGTTACAATTTTTTTTGTGGAGCTTTCGGGCCCCCTTGCATGTCTAGCTGAGGTCAACTTACTTTTCAAGATGCATCTTCATTTATTATACGGGAGATAATTAGGTTTCATGATCACGCAATGTTAGTCCTAGTAATAGTAATATGTATAATTAGATTTGCTTTTTTAAGGTTAATAAAGAATACTTTAAGGTGTCGGTTTATCATACAAGCGCAGGAAGTTGAGACTATTTGAACTGTTATTCCTATATTAATATTAGGTACTCTTACTGCTCCCTCTCTTCAAGTCAGGTATTTAATAGAAGAAGTAGGAGGGTCGGCTTTTATAAGGGTAAAGGTAGTAGGACATCAATGATATTGAAGGTATGAGTATGGGGGATATAGAGGGGAAGAGTTAAGTTTTGATTCTTATATATTACCAGATAGGGAATTAGGAAATGGACAATATCGGTTGTTGGAGGTAGATAATCGGGTTTGTTTACCTTATGGAACAGATATTCGGGTACTAGTAAGTAGAAGGGATGTTATTCACTCATGAACTTTGCCTAGGTTAGGAGTTAAGGTTGATGCTATTCCGGGTCGGGTAAATATGATTTCAATATATAACCGAGGTCCTGGGGTAATTTTTGGGCAGTGTTCTGAAATTTGTGGGGCTAATCACTCATTTATACCTATTGCTGTTCAGTTTGTATCCCATGAGGGATTTTTAGAATGATTTTTATTTAATATAGGGGAATAAGATATAATATAAATATTCATAACGTTATAAGGTAGCTAAATATAGCAAGGAATCTCCATGGAATACCCCTTATAAATGGTGCGGCATCCATTTCATTTAGTAGAATATAGTCCTTGGCCTTTGAGCGGGGCGTGTGGGGGTTTTATTTTAGCTATCGGGCTGGTAAATTGATTTTATAACTGTGGAATTACGTGTTTGCTTTTAGGGATAATGTTAATCACTATAACTATAATTCAATGATGGCGAGATGTGGTTCGTGAGAGAACCTTTATAGGTTATCATACTAGTATAGTAGGACTAGGGATACGGATAGGTATAGGTCTTTTCATTTTGTCTGAAATTTTGTTTTTCTTCGCTTTTTTCTGGGCTTTTTTTCATAGGAGGCTTGCCCCCGATTTTGAAGTAGGGTGTGTTTGACCCCCATCGGGGGTCGAGAGTTTAAGCCCCTTTAGTATTCCCCTATTAAATACGGTGGTGTTATTAGGATCAGGGGTAAGTTTAACTTGATCTCATCATAGATTAATAAAAGGAGATGAAAAAGAGAGAGTAAAGTCTTTACTAATTACTATTTTGATGGGAGGGTATTTTTCTTTCTTACAGGTGATAGAATACAGATCTGCAAGGTTTTCAATTAGGGATGGGGTTTATGGTGCTCTGTTTTTTGTTGCTACAGGATTCCATGGACTTCATGTATTTATTGGTACGACCTTCTTAACTGTATGTTTTTATCGGCTCAAAATAGGTCATTATTCTAAAACTCATCATTTTGGGTTTGAGGCGGCAGCTTGGTATTGGCATTTTGTAGATGTAGTATGAATTTTTTTATATTTATGTATTTACTGGTGAGGCTCTTAGGGGGGTTAAATAATTTAATGTATATATAAAATATTAAGTTAATAAAACTACAAGTTTTCAAAACTTGAAATAAATTTTGTTTATATTTTAATGTCGCCAGATATTTTTTCTTCTTTTGACCCGTGTATTTATTTTATAGGAGATAAGCTTAGGTTAGGGTTTTGAGGTTTAAGGGTAGTTCCCATTTTATTAATGAGATCAAGATTTTGACTTAACCCTAATCAGAGATTTTGAGGCAGGTCTTTGTTAATTGAAACTATGTATTCCCAAAGGATACGTACGTCAGGTAAGTATATTAAAGGATTTTCAAATTTGATTATAGGCGTATTTTTTTTTACTATTAGTATAAATTTATATGGGTTAGTACCTTATGTATTTAGATTTTCAAGGCACTTATTAATAACCCTGAGTTTAGGATTACCCTTATGATTAAGGATTATTTTTTCTTCTTATAAAAACTCCCCCTTCCATTTTACTTCTGGTTTATTACCTGGTGGGGCACCAGGGTGGTTGAACCCATTTTTAGTAATTGTTGAAAGGTCTAGTATTTTAGTACGACCAATTACCCTATCTTTCCGATTGGTTGCGAATATAAGGGCAGGGCATATTGTTTTATGTTTAATAGGTTCATTTACTTGTAGCTTAATGACGAGTAATGGGATTCTTTTTCTTTTTTTATTATTTATACAGGTGAGATACCTTGTATTTGAAGTAGGAATTTGTCTTATTCAGGCTTATATTTTTTGTTTATTATTAACTTTATATATAGATGAGCACACAAGTTGAGGCATACAGCTATAGTTTATCTAAATTAAAATATAGGGATTGATAAGGAACTTATAAATATTTCATCAGAAAACTTTTGTGGTGGGTTTAAGTTATATGAAATTATTTAATTTCTGACGAAGGATTTTTATTAATAATATAAATCTATATAAGTTAATTTTATAGGGATTCCTTTTCTATTTACTTGTAAACTATTGCCTGTAAATGGGAATTTACCTTTTTGTTTAATATAAACCCCATAGAAATATAGGTAAATATGTAAATATAATTTATCTAAACTTAAGTATTGCGCCGGTATGAACGGATTACTTTGATGTTGTAAAATATGGAATTTCTCAATACTTCGTCAGAAAGCTTTTAGCGACAGGTTTTTAACCTGTAGAGAATTATTTAATTTCTGATGAATGGTTATTTTTTTAACAACTAGATTTGTATGTATTTTTATTCCTTTTACTCTCTTGTTAGTTAGCGGATTTTTAGCTTATGTTTCAAAAGGGGATCGAGAAAAATCCTCTCCTTTTGAGTGTGGGTTTGATTCAAAAATAATAGCCCGTTTACCTTTTACTTTGCGATTTTTCTTATTGGCTGTTGTATTTCTTATTTTTGATATTGAGATTGCCCTTTTATTACCTATTCCATATCTAAGGAATAGGCTTGTTAAGGGTATACTAGTGTCTCCTTTATTATTTTTATTTATTTTAAGTTTAATATTTATTCATGAGTGACAAGAGGGTTGTTTAGAGTGAAATATTTAAAATAGATTTATAATGGGAGTTCTAATCCTATTTAGAAAATATAAATATTTTCCTATTTTTATGATATCTTTTATACCTTTTCATACTATGTTTATAACTAGGATAATATTAGGAACCATTATTGCAGTAAGGGCAAATAATTGGCTGTTTATTTGAATAGGGTTAGAAGTTAATTTAATATCTTTTGTATCTTTGGTTTTTATTAGAAAACAAAATCAAGAAACAGAAGCAGCAATTAAATATTTTATAATTCAGGCAATAGCCTCGGGGATGATACTTTTAGGATCAGCGGGAGTAATATTTAGATTTTATTATTTTGTAGGATTTAAATTTAGGGGTTTAATTTTACTAGGCGCTTTACTTATTAAGTTAGGTGCGGCACCTTTACATTGGTGGTTACCTAGAGTAATAAGGGGTATATCATGGTTTATGTGTTTATGTTTAAGTACTTGGCAGAAAGTAGCTCCGTTTAGGTTAATTTTAATATTATCGGAGAGGAGATCAATACCCCGTGTAATAACAGCGGTGGGTCTCGGCAGGGTTATTGTGGGTGGTATTGGAGGCATAAATCAAAGGCAATTACGTTTAGTAATAGCATATTCTTCAATTGGGCACCTAGGTTGGATAATTAGGGCTATAAAGTATTCAATTAGGGTTAGTATATTATATTTTATAATATATATACTAATCTCTATTACGGTATTTACGGGACTTCAAAAAAGTTGGGCCCAAAGACATAGTAGATTTTCTAGGATATTAAACCAAGGAAAATGGGAGGCAAATATTAATCTACTAAGGCTGTTATCATTAAGGGGTTTACCCCCTTTAATTGGGTTTATACCTAAATGGGCGGTTCTTCAATTACTAATAATAAATGACAGGATTGGTCTTGCTTATGTATTAGCAGTAGGCTCAATACTTAGTTTATATTACTATTTAAATATATTATTTGTTATAAATTTAGTTTCAAGAAGGGTGGTTAAAAATAAAGACAGTAATTATAGTTATTGGGGGATTATATTAATAATTAATTGTTTACTACCTGTGATGATATTTGTTAAATAAAGTATAAAATATTTAAAACGTAAACCTACCAAATAGGGTTACCTATAAAAAGAGAAACTAATAAACTACTTTAAACTACCTCTGTAATCTTTAACTAACATTTATAAATTAATTAAAGGGGACTTTATTTTTTTTTATAAAAAATATTAAAATAGGGTAAAATTGAAATTATACAAATAGATTTTGTGTAATTTTTATTTTTATTAAATTAAAAATAAAACATGATATATGTTGGGTATTTGTTTAGGATAATAAATTAAATTAAAATTAGAAAAACTAGTAAGGTGAACTAAAATTTGGCTTAAAGTAATCAAAAGTATAAAAGTTAGTAAGTGATTTTATAAAAAAAAAGTTAAATAGTATATTTATAATATTTTTTAAAAAAAATCACTTGTAAATTAATTAAAATTTACCTGGGGGAATATGTAAGATATTTTAAAAATGGGAGATTACATAAGGGACCCCTTATGTAATTTTTGTTTTTAAAGAAAATAAAAATAAAATATGACTTATATAGGGTATTTGTTGAGATAAATAAAATTAAAATTTTTAAGAAAAATTTACTTTTTATAAAAAGCTTAAACTAAAACTAGGGAAACTAGGAAGGCAGGTTAGAAATTGTTTAAAAGTAGTTGAAAATACAAAAAAGTTAACAAGTGATTTTATAAAAAAAAAATTAAATGCTGTATTTATAATATTTTTTGTAAAATCACTTGTAAATTAATTAAAATAATTATAAATTTTATCTTTTTTTATTTTTTTTT